CTCGTTAGACAACTACTATGTCTAATTTTTTATCATAGAAATTGTGTATACACTTAAAAAATTCCTTTTTGAGCAGGAAAAGTAAATAGGGAAACAAAAAAGGGGGGTCGGGCCTTCTTTAGTATCCATCTATAATTCTGGGAAGAGCCCGTTCATTGAAATATAAAATTTAGGAAGAAGTTGGTTGGAATAAAATTCCAATCGGCTGTATCCCTTTGCTTTCGAGATACAAATATGGGAATCATTGAAATATCTCTTTGATTGAAAGAATTTTAGTCATAGAATACATTACTCCACTAGAATCTAATGTAAGTCCTAAATGAAGATATTTTTAAAATAGTTCAAAACGTGTTGCAGAACGATCTAGAAAACAATTGATACGGTTTGATTCCTCAATCAATTCGTAGTACCTCTAGAGTCCACTTCTTCCCCATACGACGAGTGAAAGGGAAAAAGTAAAGACTACCATTAAAGCAGCCCAAGCGAGACTTACTATATCCATGTGAATTATGTCCCCTATCTCTATGAAGGAATTACTCCATTATTGCTCATTAATAATAGTGGAATCTACGGCGAAGAGTCAAAAAGGGACTCTGACCGAACACTGTTGATGAACTAATCCCAATAACTTCTACTAAATTCCTATACGACTTCTAATTGGGAAAGACTAAACATAAGTCAAATATGCAATGACATCTTAAGGGAATGTTACTAATGGAACATATAGGAATAATAAGGCCTATTCTTTTTGCCCGTTTTTATCTCTATATAAGTAAATTTTATTCTCCATTCAGTCTAATATTGAACGTGAACACTCACTCATAATTTAATTAGATTTCGTATCTGTCTATCCAACGGAATTCAAGACTCAGCCAGTATACACTACATTAGTAGTAGAATAGAGGGGGATCGGGAAGTCGTGATAGCCCTTCCACCATTAGAATCTTTAATCCTAGATGCAAAGATTTACAATCTTTTAGAAAACCTCCAGACCGAATGCACAATCCGTTTCTGCTGCCGGGGAATAATTCGGTGAGTTATATATCATATCAACAGAACAGAATAAGAGATTTCGAGTCTTTTATTGATCAGGCGACACCCGGATTTGAACTGGGGAAAAAGGATTTGCAGTCCCCCGCCTTACCACTCGGCCATATCGCCAAAATAATACAAAAAAAGAGATTAAAATTTTCCTGCCTAAGGTTGTATTACTGAACCTCTTTTTTTGTACTTGTATCTTGAAGCCTATTTTTTTCTTAATTATTTTCCGAAAAGAAGAGCCCTTTCTTCTTTTTGATTGTATTTGATCCATTCCTTCGATTGATTGTATAGTATCTCAAAACACACAAACGCAATGCCTAAAAGCTTCCCCTAACTTTTATATTGAAAAGCCAAATGTGGATTTTTAGTCACAAAAAAACAGGTTGATGACAAATTTGAACCATTAACTATTGACTCCTGGCTTCGAATTCATGAATTAGTCTTGGATTTGAATATCCAATTGTGTTTTCCTAATGACACAAGAAAAGAAAAATTTATACATAACTAATCAGTGTTTATTCAGTATTTTTTATTTTCAATTTAAATTATAACAATATATATGAGTATATGTAAACCCCAGAACAAAAATTGTTACACAGATATCTAATTGGTTATCTTATTTATATATGTTGCCTATGGGGAATTCTCAGGAAATTTTCGTGTTTCAAATTTTCATTTTCATGGAATAAAAAATAAAAATAGAAGGGCAATAAAGGGGAAGACGTATATATAGATAGATATATCTATCCGCCTGTATCTGTTTAATAAATACAACCCTTCTTATACACTTCACAATCTTACGCGTATGCTAAAAATTCTATAGCTCTTCTCTTTGAATCCTTTTTTGAACAATGGAATCTATAAACGTGGTTAAGTACTAAAAAATCGACTCTATATTATATTGTTTATGAGTTTTCTGTTTTTATCTTATCGAAAAGATCAAATGCCGAATCCATTTATTTTTTCTGGTATTCAAGCAGATTGGAATATGTAATAATATGTAATATCATAATAATGGTATAAATTGAATCTATTTTGATATTCTATACAAAATTCCATACCTTAGTAAGTCTAAGTGGCAGAATTATGTTTCTAGGAATGTTTTATCAATTTATTTTCATTTGTATCTGTTTCTCAAATTCCAATTTGAGTAGAAAATTTTCTTTATTCCCCCGTTCATAGTTCATACTTATTTTATACATTCTATTCCAGATATGGAGTTGGGTTAAATTTCATGTGATTCAGTAAACAGAATAAAAATTCCATCATTGCTAGATCATCTATATGATTCTATGAAGAATGAGCGAATAATGGGATTTTTTTATAAATGGGAAATGAAAAATGCTCCGAGATGGAAATGAGGGAATGTCTACAATACCTGGGTTTAATCAGATACAATTTGAAGGATTTTGTAGGTTCATGGATCAGGGCTTGATGGAAGAACTTTATAAGTTTCCAA